GATGCGTATGTAGAAAGCCTTTTTTTCTTTTTTTTTCTTCGATTTCTATAGTGAAGATAGTCGCACGTAATGACAGATCACGGCCATATTATTAAAAGCTTGTGGTAAGAATGGATTTCGTTCTAGTGCTCGAAAATAATATTCCAAAGCTTTCGTATGTTCTCCATTACTTGTATAGATAAGACCTATATTATAGAGTATATAGCTTCGATCGTAGGGATCAATTTCGAGTCGCATAGCTTCATAATAATTCTGTAAAGCTTCCGCATAATTTCCTTCGGATTGAGCCGACATTCGTTACGGTCGCAATTCAATTAAAAGAATCTCCGTTACAGAACCGTACGCGAGACTTTCATCTCATACGGCTCCTCCCTTATGTGCATAAGTCGAATAATCACAAAATAGAATAATATTTTTATTATGGACTGAGCAGAGCTAGTGTTTTTACAAAAAATCTCTAGCCAACCTTCCTGCAAGAGATCTTTTCTTAACACTTGGGACTAGATTAGATCTAAACTCCAACAATTTCTTTGTTTTTAACGCCTACTAATTTCCAGGAATTAGTCACTTCAACAGCCTTCGATGGTTCTATTGATATCCAAAGTACGAACGAGATGGATGTTTGTTGCCCCAACCATTCTTTTAGTCCCGAACCCAATAACAATACAAACAAAAAGTAGGGGGTCATTTATACCAAGGTTTTCGTGTTGTTGATTTCTAGGTGTAGCGCTTCTTCCCTTATGCTGTCCATTGGCACTAGTCGAGTAGGATTTCCCGAACCTAACCTATAGGTGTAACCTTTCGCTAAATACGAAAATCGAAAATAGAAAGATAGTATCTGAGGTTGCATTAATCGAGGATACACGACAGAAGGAATTGTTCTATTTACAAACTGCACCTTCAGCAGGCGGATATATCTATTTTCACAAATCACCTACCTTTCATCTTTATAGTAAGAACTAGCGAAATGAAAAAAAAAAGAATCAAATCACACCATCTCTGTAATAGGTAAATGCCTCCTTTTCTCCTGAAGTTGTCGGAATTATTTGCAATAAGATATTGGCTACAATTGAAAATGTTTTATCAATAAAATTCCCATTTATCCGCGATCTAGACATAGCTAGCAATCCATTCTCTAAGTCTTCTCATTTCCTCGCGTGGGATTATTTTCCCACGAAAAAAAAAAAAAGAATTGTACAGTACGAAATAACATAAAATAACAAAAGATTAAAAAAAAAAAAGATTATGTGTCTTGTCTTCTATTCCAATTATTCCTTTTTGACAGGAATCGATAAGATAAGATAAGAACTATTTTAACACGATTGGATTTGGTCCTAATCTCGTAGTCGAACTATTCTGATTTCATTGAAGTTACAGAATAATGATACAAAGAAGAAAAAGATCGAATAATCATTCTATGATGAAAATCGAATAACCTCCCTTCTTTTTTTCTTTTTGTTGAAAAAATTTTCGTAAGAAACTCCATTTCTCTTACCTCAAAATAACGAGCTTTTTTTTACTTTGATTTGAGAATTGATGAAAAATTGTCTTTTTATTTGTAATAATTATTATTTGAAATATAATTGATTACTAATGAGAATTACTAGTGAATTGAATATAGTGAAAATAGATTGGACGTACGGATCCCTAGACTGGAATATGACAAACTCGCTATTCACTCGTTTTTTGGTTCCTAATGTAGGAGAGATGGCCGAGTGGTTAAAGGCGTAGCATTGGAACTGCTATGTAGGCTTTTGTTTACCGAGGGTTCGAATCCCTCTCTTTCCGTACCTTACCTTCCCTTAATAGATAGTAGACCCCTTTTAACACCCGATCAACTAACAACGGGGACCCTTAGTTGACTTTTCGTTGCTATCGATTCTCTCGTCTGGTTGCCTTGACACGTAAACTAGGAAGAATTCTGTAAAAAAATATGAAATATCTGATACAAAAAAAGGTGATAAAATCTCGATCAAACCTGTCTTTTTCTTACTTAACCTTAATTGAAACTTAATTTTTTTTATGTTTTTATTTTTAGGTAAGAAGAAAATTGACCCTTGTTCTTTTAGGTTTAAGTCTGACGAGAATAATATTCTACGACTAGCAATTCATTTAGTTTCAAACCAAACCATTTACTATCTATTATTTGATTGACTAATCCTTTATATTGGAATGGTCGCAGGGTCAAATGGTTTGGCACTTCTTCATGCGGGTAAGAGTTTAGAGAATTTTGAATCAGAGTTCTGGATTTTTGTTCATCTTTTGCCGTAATGATATCTTGGGGTTTGCAGCGATAACTTGGTATATCGACTATACGCCCATTTACTAAAATATGTCTATGGTTAACTAATTGGCGAGCTGCGGGAATAGTCGAAGCCATGCCCAATCGAAAAAGGATGTTATCCAAACGCATTTCAAGTAATTGGAGTAAAACTTGACCTGTTGACCCCTTTGCTTTTCGGGCGATACGAACGTATTTAATTAATTGTCGTTCCGTAAGACCATAATGAAACCGCAATTTTTGTTTTTCTTCTAGACGAATACGATATTGAGATTTTTTACCGGAGCGTAATTGATTTCTAAGATCACTTCCGGATTTAGGACTTTTTTTAGTTAGTCCTGGTAAAGCCCCCAGGCGACGTATTTTTTTGAAACGAGGACCTCGGTAACGCGACATAAGAACTCCTTTTTTTCTTTCGAATCATTTCATTTTATAGAAAAAGTCAATCTATATTATATGTTATATATTTATATAACTCGAAAAGAGACTTTTTCTGACATCGTTGGGAGTTCCTAGACCTTAAAAAATTCATGGGGGAAGAAACTTTTTCAATAGTCTTTGATTTCAAAGGGATATTTTTCAAAAATTGCGTAGTGAATAAAACAATGAAAAATCTAAAAAAGCCGGCTATCGGAATTGAACCGATGACCATCGCATTACAAATGCGATGCTCTAACCTCTGAGCTAAGCGGGCCCGCATAAGAGAAATTTTCTATGCAGAGGAACTCACTCCACTATTGTATAGTGTTTCTAGAAATACAAAAAAGAATCGATATTGAACATGTGAAAAAGGTACCAGTACATATATTATAGAATATATATATATAGTATATATCAATATATATTCTATCTCAATCTATATTGAATATTGAATTTATGATACAGAAATAATAAAATCCAATTTGATTGTATCAAATACAGGTTTTCTATATCTATAGGGAACGAAATAGGAAAAGAAAATAGGTTTTTTAACTAGTTCCCTATATAATAAACTCAAGGGTTCCAGTTGAAATATAAATAAAAGACAAAACAAGTAATTCGATTCTAATAGAATAAGATCCTAATTTCAAAACAAAAGGGAAAAAGGGGATATGGCGAAATCGGTAGACGCTGCGGACTTAATTGGATTGAGCCTTGGTATGGAAACCTACTAGGTGAGAACTTTCAAATTCAGAGAAACCCCGGAATTACTAAAAAGGGGCAATCCTGAGCCAAATCCTGTTTTCGAAAAAGAAAGGTTCATAAAAAAAAAACAGATAGGATAGGTGCAGAGACTCAATGGAAGCTGTTCTAATAAATGGGTGCACCGAGAGAAGAATCTTACTGTCGAAAGATCAGAAAGGATCAAGGATAAACCTCTCTATTCTAGTGAATACTATTATTCAAAATTAATTTAATAATAAGATATTAATGCTGGCCCGAATCTATAACTGTATCTTTTTTAGATGAACAAATAGAAGAATTGGTGTCAATTCATTAGACATTGAATAAAAAATCGATCAACTCATTCCCTCCCTAGCCTAGTCCGATAAACCTTTTTAAGACCAGATCAATCGGACAAGAATAAAGATAGAGTCCCCTTCTACATGTCACTACCGGCAACAATGAAATTTATAGTAAGAGGAAAATCCGTTGACTTTTTAAATCGTGAGGGTTCAAGTCCCTCTATCCCCAAAAAAGTTGACTCCCAAACTAGTTATCCTAGCCACTCGCTTTGAGTTCCAAACTGCTTTCTCTTTCAGATTCTTTGCCAAACGGAGTTGGGCGTAAATGACTTTCTCTTCTAACAATCGAATAGATTAGCAAAGAATCCCGATTAAAATGTTAAATGATTCACAATCACTAGCTTTACGACTACTGCAACTTCTAAAGTTGTCTTTTTTTTTTTTTGTTTTGAAGATCAAATACAGGACTTGGAGAAAACTTTGGAATCTCCTTTAATTGACATAGACCCCAGGCAGCGAATAAAAAAAATACTAAAATAAGTAAGTATGGGATACTCCGCTGTGAATGGTCGGGATAGCTCAGCTGGTAGAGCAGAGGACTGAAAATCCTCGTGTCACCAGTTCAAATCTGGTTCCTGGCACAGGGTTAATTTGGATAAGGTCCTAAGTGATTTCGAATCTCGATCTTAATACATACTTTATATCTATCTTTATCTATCTTGGCGATCTAGATACTATCTAAAGGTTTCAGTAGGGAGGCCAAAACTAAAGTCGAGGTGGGTTGATAGAGAAATCTTTGATTCGAATTGACAGTATTAATACTGCGTCCAAAATGAAACTTGTGATTGGTCGCAAAACACCGATTTTCTTGTTGAAACCTAAGTATATCTTTCTACAAGTGATTTTTTTGTACGAAATTTTGTTATAGCATCTAGAACAGTTTTCGGTTTAGGGGGACACCCCGGAAAATAGACATCCACAGGAATTTAGGCCTCGATCTTGGTATTAGTCCAAGTCAAATCGAGAGCCTATTTTTGTAGTGAAGCAAATGCAATAAAACAACAAAACAACAGGTACCCGAGAGAGGTGGCCAGAAACTACACAGTGTTGACCAATTAAAAAAAATATTAATCGAGGTGTAATAACCGAATTGGTGCCCGGTACATCAAGTAAAGGAAACTTTTTGTACTTACGAACTTTTTCAATTTTAGTTCTTGTCTGAATGACTATTCAAGAGCGAAGCCCATTTCAATGCTTTCTTTGGCCATGCAGAACATAAACTAAACCCAGAATTAAGATAAGAAACAAAAGGAAAGCTTCTTATGGATACACCCAATACATTCCAACTCATTATGGATAAAGAAAAAACGCATCAACAACAAAAAAAAATAGAGCAAACATCTAATACCGGATGCGAAATTGTAACCAAGCCTCGTTCCATTGGGTCTACATCACTAGCAAGTTTATCCGGCCGAATATCCTAATGGGGAGTAAAGTCCGGTAAATGGAAGATGCCAAAACAAACAAAATCGGGCTAAGATCGAAATCCCCAAAAAAGAAAAAAACATTTTATTCGTCAATTCATTAAGATTGGTTATACCAAAGAAAATAAATATCATTCACTTAAGTTTGGTTCTTAGTTGTGGGCAGGCAAATCCCTATCTATGGGATTGCTCCCTTCAAAGATGAAATTAATGACGAAGGGTTGGTTCTCTACGGTTGTACAAGAGAGATTCGATCCCTTGAAACTGAAACACATTTAGATTTTCTATGGTTCTAGGGCTATACGGATTCGAACCGTAGACCTTCTCGGTAAAACAGATCAAACTTTTTATTATCAAAATGATCGAAACAGTTTCAAAGACCCAACACGCATTTTGTTTGCATTGGGCTCTTTCATTAACTGAGAGAAATATCAGCCAATCTACCATCTTTTTTCTTAATATAGAAATTTGCTTAATATATAAATAAGATAAGGAGAGGGTTCCATGTGCTCCGATTCATTATTGAATTGAAATTTCAAAATTTAGGAGGGGCATTACCAAAGTGTTTCAAAGGTGTCTTTTTGACGTAGGTCTGCCTCTGGGTTATATGGTTTGAATTTAATGAGATCTCTATCGTTCGTGGTAAAAAAGAAAATATGAAACTTCATACACCTTAAAGTTCATCGGACGAAAAGAGGTTTCTTGAGGCCCTTATACCCATTATGGCTAGCATTGAGTGTACTGGTATTCACCTTATCACTTATCAATATATCAAATCACAGATGAGGTCTGTTTGGTGGCACTCAAATCGGACCAAACCATTTGTCATGCTATTGTTCTCTCAAAGTTATGGAGTAAGACATCGATTGCTCAATAAGATACATTTATTTGTATTTTAGTGGATTGGATGATGGAGTCCCCTGAAAAACATTGGCGCGCGTGTAAACGAGGTGCTCTACCAACTGAGCTATAGCCCTTAGTCTTTGTTAGTACTTGTGATGTCTATTTTATCATGGATTTCATTTCTTGTCAAGGTGAATACTACCTCTTCCTTTTTTGGATTTTTGGATAAGATTGGTTAGATTATTATTGCTTATAAGGAATATGATATTTATAATCCATCGATGGGATGAGCTACCTTTGGGTCTATTGGGGGTCATAAGTGACCTACTTAACTCAGTGGTTAGAGTATTGCTTTCATACGGCGGGAGTCATTGGTTCAAATCCAATAGTAGGTCTATCTTATTAGATACCTGAGTCAATGGTATTTAATAAGTTTTTCCGCGCTTCGTTAATTTTTGTTTTCATTTTTTGATTTTTTTTTTGATTTCATTGTTGCATTGTGTTGGATCCAAATTGGATTACGATTGAGTGGATTGAATTCGGCTTGATTGGATTCTTCCGAGTGAATCCAATCAAAATAGGGTTTGTTTAGAAACAGAACGATTTTGATTAATCGAATGCACTAACGCTAACGAGTTATCAAAACACATTGACAGCTTCTACTCTTGTCCTAGCTCGTCGGAGAGCTAGATTTGCCTCAATTATTTGTCTCTTTCCTTCCGCTTTTCTGAAATTAGCTTCGGCTATTTCAAGAGTTTGCTGAGCTTCTTGTGGATCAATAGTATTACCCCTTTCTGCATCATTGACTAAAACAGTGATCTCATTATTGCCTATTCTCGCAAAACCACCCATCAGAGCCATTGTTAACCATTGATCCTTCCGTCGGATTCTCAAAATACCTATATCGACAGCTGTAGCAATAGGAGCATGGTTTGGTAATACGCCAATTTGGCCACTATTTGTGGCTAAAATGATTTCTTGCACTTCGGAATCCCAAACAATTCGATTAGGGGTCAATACACAAAGATTTAAGGTCATTTCTTCACATTGCTCTCCATTTCTAATTTGATAGCCTTCGCGGTAGCTTCATCAATATTACCTACTAAATAAAAGGCCTGCTCTGGAAGACCATCTAATTCTCCGGAAAGGATCAATTGAAACCCTCTAATGGTTTCTACTAGACCAACATATTTTCCTGGAGAACCGGTAAATACTTCGGCTACAAAAAAGGGTTGTGATAAGAAACGCTCAATTTTTCGCGCTCTTGCTACGGTTAAACGATCCTCTTCGGATAATTCGTCCAACCCAAGAATAGCTATAATGTCCTGAAGTTCTTTATAACGTTGTAAAGTTTGCTTAACTCGTTGCGCAGTTTCATAATGTTCCTCGCCGACGATCCGAGGTTGAAGCATGGTTGAAGTTGAATCTAAAGGATCTACTGCTGGAT